GGAGATATCATTATTGCCGAACCCAATTCCTACATTGCATTTGCGGGTAAAAGAGTAATTGAACAAACATTGAATAAAACAGTACCCGAAGGTTCACAAGCGGCTGAATATTTATTCCAGAAGGGCTTATTCGACCTAATCGTACCACGTAATCTTTTAAAAAGTGTTCTAAGTGAGTTATTTAAGCTCCACGCCTTCTTTCCTTTGAAGTCCAATTCAATCAAGTAGAGCGCACTAAGTTACATTTTGTTATTTGTAGCAAACAAGTAGTTAGCTTAGATGAATAAGTCCATTTATTTAGTTCTACATTCCTTGGACTTATTCTATATACTCACTTAGATATATAGATACTTATATCTCTACTAAGAATTTTCAAATTGAATTAATTAATAATAACTACGAATTCATAATAATTACAATTCTTAATTATAATTAGTATAAATATAAAAAATGATATTTTAAAAAACTAATAACAGGTACAAATAGTAAATCGAGGTACCCATTTTATGACAACTTTCAACTTTCCCTCTATTTTAGTGCCTTTAGTAGGCCTAGTATTTCCGGCAATTGCAATGGCTTCTTTATTTCTTCATGTTCAAAAAAACAAGATTGTTTAGATCTAAGGAGACCCAATCCAATCTTATCCGTTTTTTTTTTGAAACTTACACTTGTAGCATAACACAGATATTTAGTTCGGGAAATGTGGTATAACATGTGATTTCCGCCGAACAGAAAGGAAAAAGCTCTTATGCCTGCAGAAAAGGATCTATGGGTAAATGAATTCTAGCTAGTTTCAAATAGATCAGGATCGTCAGATGCCTAAAATGTAAAGTTGGTCGATCTATATGTATATCAATATGTATATTGGGATTATATGAAGAGTATGTTATTATTTTAGATCTAACCAATTTGATGAATTACTCCTAAAGGTTCACATCAAACTAGTGCTAGTTCACATCAAACTAGTGCTAGTTGATGAGAATTCCTTCGGAAAGAAAAAAAGTAAAAACCATTTGGGGTATTTTCTCAATTCCAATAAAATGCAATCGGATCAAGTATGAGTTGGCGATCAGAACATATATGGATAGAACTTATAACGGGGTCTCGAAAACTAAGTAATTTTTGCTGGGCCCTTATCGTTTTTTTAGGTTCATTAGGATTCTTATTGGTTGGAATTTCCAGTTATCTTGGTAGAAATTTGCTACCTTTTGTTCCGTCTCAGGAAATCATTTTTTTTCCACAAGGGATCGTGATGTCTTTCTACGGGATCGCGGGTCTTTTTATTAGTTCCTATTTGTGGTGCACAATTTCCTGGAATGTAGGTAGTGGTTATGATCGATTCGATAGAAAGAAAGGAATAGTATGTATTTTTCGTTGGGGATTTCCTGGAAAAAACCGTCGTATATTCCTCCGATTCCGCATAAAAGATATTCAATCCGTTAGAATAGAAGTTAAAGAGGGTATTTATGCTCGTCGTGTCCTTTATATGGACATCAGAGGCCGGGGGGCTATTCCGTTGACTCGCACTGATGAGAATTTGACTCCACGAGAAATTGAACAAAAAGCTGCAGAATTGGCCTATTTCTTGCGCGTACCAATTGAAGTCTTTTAAAAGGAACTGGGCTGAAGAACGAATGCTTTCTCAGCAGGAGGGAAAAAATACAAGAATCCTGTTTTTTCTATAACATAACTTAACTGAAGTTTCGTCAGAACGTTCAGTCGAGCCAAAGCCGACGTATATGGAACAACCATAAAACAAAACTCTTTTTTTGTTAAGTTTCATATTTGTTGGAAGTGATACTTTAGATGCGGATAAATCATATCTTGTAAATTAGTTCCTTTTTGTCAATCGACCTTTTTTTATCCTTTCGTTTGTGTTCCTTACTAACCAATAATGGGGTTTCTTAATAATGATAACTGGCCCATTTCTGTCTTGTTTTGCCGCTTATTTGTTTGATCATCACAATATCTTTCTCTCAATTATTCTATTCTTGGCTATGGGGAATCATTGGAATTTTTTCGAAATAGGAGTTCTTTCGTCTCAAAATCTCAATAATATTCATTTCTTAAAGTACTTCTTTCGGTCATTCATCGAAAAGAGACACTTGGTTGGAATTTGATGAATTGAGATATCTGGAAACAATATTTTGGATTATTTCTTGATTCAAATTCGAAGTGGAGTCGTAGTCTATTTCTGTATTGTTTCTAGATTCAAACAAAATTACAACTAAAATAGATTCATAGGTTTGATACCTTGTCTAGAACTCATGTTTGAAAGAAATATTCGATCACATAGAGTCAGTGGGTTAATTCAAAATTCACAGGTGAAAAATGGCAAAAAAGAAAGCATTCACTCCTCTTTTGTATCTTGCATCTATAATATTTTTGCCCTGGTGGATTTCTCTCTCATTTACTAAAAGCATGGAATCTTGGGTTACAAATTGGTCAAATACTGGTCAATCCGCAATTTTTTTGAATGATATTCAAGAAAAAAGTATTCTAGAAAAGTTCATAGAATTAGAGGAAATCCTCTTCTTGGACGAAATGATCAAGGAATACTCGGAGACAGATCTACAAAAGCTTTCTATAGCAATTCACAAAGAAACGATCCAATTAATCAAGATACACAACGAGGATCGTATCCATACGATTTTGCACTTCTCGACAAATATAATATGTTTTGGTATTCTAAGCGGTTATTCAATTTTAGGTAATGAAGAACTTGTTATTCTTAACTCTTGGGCTCAGGAATTCCTATATAACTTAAGTGATACAGTAAAAGCTTTTTCAATTCTTTTATTAACCGATTTATGTATCGGATTTCATTCACCCCATGGTTGGGAACTAATGATTGGTTCTGTCTACAAAGATTTTGGATTTGTTCATAATGATCAAATTATATCTGGTCTTGTTTCCACCTTTCCAGTTATCCTCGATACTATTTTTAAATATTGGATTTTCCGTTATTTAAATCGTGTATCTCCGTCACTTGTAGTTATTTATCATTCAATGAATGATTGATAAATGATCCACCAATATTAATTTAATCCAATTAGAATGTTTCTTTCTTTGTAGTTCTACATAAGCATTAAAAACTTTCTATCCGGGGGATTTTCATACTTTTCATACTATAGTATTCCAGTAAAATGATTCCAATAAATAGCAGAATCGTGGATAGGGAACTATACTAGCGACCTACCCAATTTATTGTAGAAATTTTCGGATCAATGATTAGACCATGCAAACTAGAAATAATTTTTCTTGGATAAAGGAACAGATTACTCGATCTATTTCCGTATCGCTTATGATATATATCATAACTCGGACATCCATTTCAAGTGCATATCCCATTTTTGCGCAGCAGGGTTATGAAAATCCACGAGAAGCGACTGGGCGTATTGTATGTGCCAATTGCCATTTAGCTAATAAGCCCGTGGATATTGAGGTTCCACAAGCGGTACTTCCGGATACTGTATTTGAAGCAGTTGTTCGAATTCCTTATGATAAGCAAGTGAAACAAGTTCTTGCTAATGGTAAGAAAGGGGGTTTGAATGTAGGGGCTGTTCTTATTTTACCAGAGGGGTTTGAATTAGCTCCTTCCGATCGTATTTCTCCCGAGATGAAAGAAAAGATAGGCAATTTGTCTTTTCAGAGCTATCGCCCTAATCAAAAAAATATTCTTGTGATAGGGCCTGTCCCTGGTCAGAAATATAGTGAAATTGCCTTTCCTATTCTTTCCCCCGACCCCGCTACTAAGAAAGATGTTCACTTCTTAAAATATCCTATATACGTAGGTGGCAATAGGGGAAGGGGTCAGATTTATCCTGACGGAAGCAAGAGTAACAATACAGTTTATAATGCTACAGGAGCGGGTATAGTAAGTAAAATCATACGAAAAGAAAAAGGGGGATATGAAATAACCATAACAGATCCATCGGATGGACGTCAAGTGGTTGATATTATCCCTCCAGGACCAGAACTCCTTGTTTCAGAGGGTGAATCCATCAAATTTGATCAACCATTAACAAGTAATCCTAATGTGGGTGGATTTGGTCAGGGAGATGCAGAAATAGTACTTCAAGATCCATTACGTGTCCAAGGTCTTTTGTTCTTCTTGGCATCTGTTATTTTGGCACAAATCTTTTTGGTTCTTAAAAAGAAACAGTTCGAGAAAGTTCAATTGGCCGAAATGAATTTCTAGACTCGTGGATTTATCGACATCAGGTTCGTAAAAAGAACCAAATTATTGTTGTCAATTATGTATCAATTATGTATGATAAAAAAACAAAAAAATGAAATTCTGAAAAACCTTTTATTTACTTGCTTTTTTTCTATGAGCTTTGGGGAATCCCTTGTACCGTATTACTAGTCATAATAGGTAGATTTTTGTTTGAAGAGGACTATTTTATTTGACTTTATGACTTTACCATCTCTTTCTTTGTTTTTTTAGCCAAATTGAATTAGTACGACTATATTACTATTGCCAGATTTCAATGTCATAAAATTGGGATAGATATTAGCATAAGTAAGGCATAAGTAAGCGGGTAATAGAACAAACTAGAGTTGCGGGGAACAAATAAGACTAGGAGGCATTATTCGTCCTTCTAATCTTCGACACAAGAAAGGGGTGTAGAAAATTCCTTTTCTTGTGTCGAAAGAGTAATGATTTTTGATCCTGTTCGTCTAAAACTCCTAGTCTTGGTTTCGCTTTTCCAGTGTATCAGAACTTTTTTTTTTTTCGATTTATTACGTAGAATTTTCTTACGTACAATAAAGTAGTGGACAAACAAAAAAAGGGGGGAATCTCATTTTATTGATTAAATAGAACGAACTTATAAAAAATTTCCATTTTTCTGAGATATTAAAATAAATAGGTAAATAGAGTATCGAAAGTATTTGTACGATATCAAATCTACAGAAATATATATAATCCAGGAAATTGAGTGATTCCCCCTTTCTTCTAACTTGGAAAATACTCATTGATACTATCAAGATCAAGG